AGACGTGGTGATCAGTTGGACCTTTGATTAAGTAAGACCTTGTTTTTTGACCTCCTGCGGGAAAGGAGGAGGTCAAGTTCCGCTTGCTGTTCCATTTTTTCATAGAATTTTTACCTACGAAAAGAAAACAAGAATAGAATCACGCTCTGTAGGATTTGAACCTACGACATTGGGTTTTGGAGACCCACGTTCTGCCAAACTGAACTAAGAGCGCTTTCTTAATCACAAAAAAGCCGTAAGGAAAGAGATTATTTGTTTTTTTTTAATTAACTTCACAATCCATCTTGAAGGCCTATATATTCTTCTATATAATAGAATAAAAATGAAAGATTCAGTCTATCCAATTTGAATTGATCTCAATGGATTTTTTCTTATTGTTCAGGGGCGAAGTAATAGGTAGGGATGACAGGATTTGAACCCGTGACATTTTGTACCCAAAACAAACGCGCTACCAAGCTGCGCTACATCCCTTTCAATTGGTTTACAATGTAATTGTAGAGAATCCCCGTCTTGTTTTCCACATACTTATTTCATTTTATCCATTGATATACACAACTTATCTTGCCATTTATTCTTTTTGGTCTCATAAATAAATAGTATCCTATAATATAATAATAACCTTCTCGACATATCAAAAAAAAAATATGAAAAATATAAATATATATAGGAAATATAGGAAATCCACTGTCCATTTCGCGAATGCTGGGGTGGAACAGACGGTTTTTTGTTTTTTCAAGAACAAGAAAAAGACAAGAACAAGAAAAAGAAAATCCTATCTATGAAATAGGAAATCATTCTTCAATTTGAATTAGGGATTCTATGTGCAAAACAAATACAAGTGAACGTGAAGATATCTATCCGATCCTATATGTATTACAATAAAAAGAGTATTACTATAAATATGAAATGAATAAAAATTGTAATTTCGAAATTACAATTTACAATAAATACAATTTACAATAAATAAGGAGTATTGAGAATGCGAGATTTAAAAACATATCTATCCGTTGCGCCGGTAATAAGTACTCTATGGTTCGGGTCTTTAGCAGGTCTATTGATAGAGATCAATCGTTTTTTCCCGGATGCGTTAACATTCCCCTTTTTTTCATTCTAGTTATTAATACGGAATACGGGGGGGGTGAAGAATATTAGAGATACAATTCAATATCTGGGACTACTATCCCCCCTCTTCTTGTTTTTTGTTTTTAAATTACAATACATTATAGTTATAAAAGAGAAAGATTAAAACTGAATTCAAACTCAACAAAACTAGGTCCCAGGCTTTTATTAAAACTAGGTCCCAGGCTTTTATTTTTTTTTTTTAAGTATTTAAGTAAATTCATTTCAATCAAATTAAGATCAAATTAAGAGTAAGAGAACGAAAGCGTAAATGTGGTTAAGACAACAATATCATCCAAGATGTTTAACTACAATACTCTAGTTCAATTCGAATCTAAACTTTGAATCGAAATAGACTTTTTTTTTAAATTATTGTATTATAACTTATTACTAGATTGATTACAACGAAATTCTTCCTAATTGGATTTCGAGTTAGCCTAATTGGATTTTGAGTTAGTAACTTCGATTTTTTTCTTTTCTTCACTTCAAATCGGAAATGCAAATTGGAAAATAAAAGCGTTGAAGGAATAAAAAGCAACCAAACTAAAAACAAAAGAGGAGGTTCATGGCCAAGGGAAAAGGTAATCGAGTACAGATTATTTTGGAATGTACCAACTGTGTTCGAAAGAGTGTTAATAAGAAATCAACAGGTATTTCAATTTCCAGATATATTACTCAAAAGAATCGACACAATACGCCTAGTCGATTGGAATTGAGAAAATTCTGTCCCTGTTGTTACAAACATACGATTCATGGGGAGATAAAGAAATAGAAGGAATCTCATCATCTGCTTGTCACCTTTACAAGCAAGATGCAAAATGGCACGGCCTAGTAACATAATAAGATGTTAAGATATATTCTCTATTTAAATAGAAACAAAGAAAAGCCTATTCCTTCCGTTTCCAATTTTAATCATTATCTTTTTTGATCCGATCGAACGAAATAGGAGTTTTCAAATAAAATAAGGAATAAACAAATCATGGATAAATCCAAGCGACGTTTTCTTAAGTCCAAGCGACCTTTTCTTAAGTCCAAACGACGTTTTCTTAAGTCCAAGCGATCTTTTCGTAGACGGTTGCCCCCGATCCAATCGGGGGATCGAATTGATTATCGAAACCTGGGTTTAATTAGTCAATTTATTAGTGAACAAGGAAAAATTTTATCTAGGCGGGTGAATAGATTGACTTTAAAACAACAACGATTAATTACTATTGCTATAAAACAAGCTCGTATTTTATCTTTATTACCTTTTCTTAAAAACGAGAAAGCAAAAAGGAATTTTTTTGCTAGAACTACTGGTCCTCGAATTCTTAAAAACGAGAAAGCAAAAAGGAATTTTTTTGCTAGAACTACTGGTCCTCGAATTCTTAAAAACGAGAAAGCAAAAAGGAATTTTTTTGCTAGAACTACTGGTCCTCGAACCAGAAAAAAATAGATTTATTTACTCTTCAATTGAATCAAAATTCAAATCCGAACTTAAACTTAAACATAGATTGCAAAATATGAAGAAAAAAACGAATTGGGAAAGAACAAATCTTTTTTTTTTGAATGTTTTTATTCAGTTTGACTACGAGATTGATCATATTATTATCCTATTTTATCATATAAAGTTCTATTCTACCTTCTCCTAATTCATTTTCCCGGGAATTCGATGTAAATTATTCTGATAGGTTCGTTCAAATTTCTTTATTTTAAAATTTTATGTGGTGGTGTTTAGGATGTTATTTGAAATCGTATAAAGACAATTCCTATTCAATATAGCTATTTGTGCAAGTATTTTACGATTAAGAAGCAACTGTCTTTTGTAGAGATTGTTTATTAATCTATTATAATTAATAGATATCATATTCTCGCGAATTACTGCATTTATTCGAGTGACCCACAAACGCCGAAAATTTCTTTTTTGCCCATCTCTATCCCGATGAGCCGAAGCTAAAGCTCTTATTTTTTGTTGAATAATACTTCGAGTAAGTCGTGAATGCCCCCCGCCAAAGTTTGATGCGAATAAACGAATTTTTATTCTATGCCTATTAGCTATATATCCTCGTCTAGTTCTGGTCATTGAATAAGCGAAACTTTGATGAATAACTAATTGCTTTCTTTTCTTTCAGCTATTCTTTTCCCCTTTTCTAGAATAACAAAACGGATTCTTCCAATGTATAAAAAAAGAATTCCAGCGGCTTTTGCTACTATAACCTTCCTACCCACAATTTTATTTCGAGGTAATTTTTCTTTTTCCTAGAAATAAGAAATATGTATTGATACTAGGTATCAAACAAAAACATAGTAAATAATAATACTAAGAGTAAGAATAGTAAAATAAAAATAGTAAATATAAATTACTAAAGAAATAGTGGGTTCCGTCGTTTCTATGGTTACTTCTTAAACTAAACGGTGAGGTCTTCTCTATACACCGGAGCTCCTTCTTCATTTAATCATTTAATCAATGTTTTTGTTAACTTGTATAGTTCACACTCTTTGGCTCTAGCTATGAATTAGCCAGCGATAGGTCTTTCACACCGAGATCCATCTATACAGTAACGGTATTTAATTATGAAGATTAGCTAATTAAATTAGCTGACCCTCGGAGTCCGTTCTTACAAGAAAAGGGGCCTTTTTTTGGTCTTTTAATTTAATTTAAATAGGTTTACCCTGCTTAACTTAATATAGAATCATTTTCTACCAATGGGGTATTCCTTCGCAGTTTAAATTAAAAAAGGAGGTGATTCAATTTTCACCAATGAAAACCATAAATTTGATATAAAATAGAAAATAGAATGGTATGATAGATCTTTTTTTAGTTTAAATAAAAGATCAAAATGAGTGGTTCTTCTAGTCTATCCTATTTCTATTCATCACTAATCGTGGGGAATGGAAAAAATTCTTTCTTTTCTTCTGTCCCAACCGACGATCTAAACGAGTCGCACATACACCCTAGTACACGTTCCTCGTCGCTGAGGACATCCCGCAAGAGCGGGGGATTTTTTAACCTTTCTGGTTGGCTGTCTTGTGTTTCTAATAAGTTGCTTAATAGTTGGCATGTTCAATCGTATGTGTAATGGGCTGGTTTAGATTAATCCTAACCAGATGGTTATGAATTAATTAAATAAAAACAATTATTGTATTTAGATTAGAAAACATTTCTATATTAATATATTAATATTCTATCCAATAATAGGTTCTATTCAATTAATTCAGCCGGACATAAGCAGTGGGGAATTATACCAATGTGAATTAGAGGAATGAAAGACAAATCCACTATTATTATTATTTTTTATCTGTAATTTCCATCCTCTCTGTTTTTAGTTAGTATACGATCAATTATTCCATAATCTTTAGCTTCTTGTGCTGACATAAAATGATCTCTTTCCATGTCCCGAGATATAATCTCGGGATCTTTTCCTGTTTGGTAGGCATACTCCATTAGGACCCTCTCACGCAAGGCCAATAGCTCGTCTGCGTCCAAGGCGAGTTCGCTTGGTAGTTCGATCGAACTACCACCAGCAGGTTGATGGATCATTATCCTAGCGTGAGGGAATGCGTAACGTTTCTCCGTTTCTCCTCCGGCTAGGATCAAAGATGCCGTTGAAGCAACCATTCCTAGGCCTACTGTCCGTATCTCCAAGGGGAGACTTTGCATCGTGTCATAAATGGATAGTCCCGGCTGTAGAAATCCGCCGGGGGAATTTATAAACATAGTTACATCTTCGTCATTATCTTCACCACTGAGATATAGCAGAAGACTCATAATGTTGGTTGTGAGCTCGTTATTAATTTTGCGATTTAAAAAAAGTATTCTTTCGCTATAAAGGCAATTGATATTGATTAGGATAAAACTCTAATTCCTAGGAACCGTACATGCCCCTTTTAATGCATACGGTTCAACAAAAATTGCGATCAATGTATATATTACAGCTCTCTCTTTTTTTTTTATTATAACTAGAACTTCTGTTCTATTGAATGGCCTTTTTTTGTTTTTTAAGAAAAATGCGTTTTGACTCGTTTCTCTAGAACTCTAATTTTTCGAGAACTATAATAAGAATTCACTTTTTTAAACTTATCAAACTAACTTCTCATTGATCTATTCTTTCATCGAGATTCAATTTCAATCACGAAGGCATTTTCTTGTTTCTGAATGGGTTTATTCAATTCTTTTAGGTTTCTGTTCTCCTCCAAGTAAAGATCTGTCCTTTTTTTATTTGCACATATAGGGCAAATGGTCCCCATACTCCATCTTTTTTTCTACAACTTCCCTTTTTCAATTCATGTCTTCTACCAAATATTTGATTATTCAGTGCATAATATTCGATTGATTCTGGATTATAGAAATGGGTCCTATTTAATTTATTAATTTATGAAATTAGATATTTCGTAAATATATATATTATTTCTATATAGTATATATAGTATATATAGTATATATAGTATATATAGTATATATATACTATATTATATATAGTATATATAGTATATTATATACAGTATATAAGGTACAAGTAGGAATCATAGATTAGAAAACCGTTGCTTTTTTAAATGGAGTCTGGATACTTTATTTTATTGCTCCAAAGAACGTAACCATAAGTTATTTGAATTTGAATTCATGATAGTCATTTTGATACCCCAAAAGCATAGATTCAATTTTATTTCATTGCATGTTAGGCTCCAAATTTTGGATGCTTTAATCCACCTTTTTGGCCAAAACAGGGTATATCTTTCTAGTGCGAGATAACGGGACAATCCCATATGACCCAATCTACCTGGCAAGGCGCACTATAGGTCAAGCCAAATATCCTCTTCTTCCACTATCTCTATCTCTTCTTCGTAAAGAAAGTTGTCTTTAGAATCCTCAAAAGGAACTTTAGGAACACCAATAGGCATATTTTGAAATTAAAGCGTGTAATGAACCAAGTAAGTAAGTTACTAGTTAACTTACTTAACTTGCAACTCCAGTTAACTTACTTAACTTGCAACTCTTGCAAGTTATTTGCAAGCAAGTAAGATGGATATGAAAGCATAAGAAGACATTTTTTTGTCTTCAAAAATTAGAATTGGTTTGTATTATAATATATTTTAATTATTAGAATATATTCTAATTCTAATTTTTTTGAACCTCGCCCTTAACTTGAAGGCTACCCCATCCTAAGGTGCTGCTAAATGGAAGGATCTTATCAACGTCCATGAAATATTATTATTTTAATTGGTTTTTATTATTTATGCAATAGATTCCATGTCTTTAAGTTCTAAACAAATTTGTATGCAGTCGCTCAGATAAAATGAGATCAAAACCCCATTGCATATTGATACTTATCGGGTATAGAATAGATCTGCTTCTCTTTCTTCCTACAAACATAATTTTTAAATTATTACTCAAAGACTAGAAAAAAAAAATATTTATCTTTTCTCCGAGATAATCCGCCGAAAAAGGAAGGTTTATAACAGAGTTTTTCCAGTGCAATAAAGTTACATAGTGTTTATTTATTCATTCATAAAATAAAGGAAGGTGTTTTTCCATGGGTTTACCTTGGTATCGTGTTCATACCGTTGTATTAAATGATCCCGGTCGTTTGCTGTCTGTCCATATAATGCATACGGCTTTAGTTGCGGGTTGGGCTGGTTCGATGGCTTTATATGAATTAGCAGTTTTTGATCCCTCGGACCCCGTTCTTGATCCAATGTGGAGACAAGGTATGTTTGTTATACCCTTCATGACTCGCTTAGGAATAACCAACTCGTGGGGTGGTTGGAGTATCACAGGAGGAACTATAACCAATCCGGGTATTTGGAGTTATGAAGGTGTGGCCGGGGCCCATATTGTCTTTTCTGGCTTGTGCTTCTTGGCAGCTATCTGGCATTGGGTGTATTGGGATCTAGAAATTTTTTGTGATGAACGTACAGGAAAACCATCTTTGGATTTGCCCAAGATCTTTGGAATTCACTTATTTCTCTCAGGGGTGGCTTGTTTTGGCTTTGGCACTTTTCATGTAACCGGATTGTACGGTCCTGGAATATGGGTGTCGGACCCTTATGGACTAACCGGAAAGGTACAAGCTGTAAATCCAGCGTGGGGTGTTGAAGGCTTTGATCCTTTCGTTCCGGGAGGAATAGCCTCTCATCATATTGCAGCAGGGACATTGGGCATATTAGCGGGTCTATTCCATCTTAGTGTCCGTCCGCCCCAACGTCTATACAAAGGATTGCGTATGGGAAATATTGAAACCGTCCTTTCCAGTAGTATCGCTGCTGTTTTTTTTGCAGCTTTTGTAGTTGCTGGAACTATGTGGTATGGTTCAGCAACTACCCCGATTGAATTATTTGGTCCAACTCGTTATCAATGGGATCAAGGGTACTTTCAACAAGAAATTTATCGAAGAGTTAGTGATGGGCTAGCCGAAAATCAAAGTTTATCCGAAGCTTGGTCTAAAATTCCTGAAAAATTGGCTTTTTATGATTATATTGGCAATAATCCGGCAAAAGGTGGATTGTTCAGAGCAGGCTCAATGGACAACGGAGATGGAATAGCTGTTGGGTGGTTAGGACATCCTATCTTTAGAGATAAAGAAGGGCATGAACTTTTTGTACGGCGTATGCCTACTTTTTTTGAAACATTTCCTGTTGTTTTAGTAGACGGAGACGGAATTGTTAGAGCTGATGTTCCTTTTCGAAGGGCAGAATCGAAGTATAGTGTCGAACAAGTCGGCGTAACCGTCGAGTTCTATGGTGGTGAACTAAATGGGGTTAGTTATAGTGATCCTGCTACTGTGAAAAAATATGCTAGACGCGCTCAATTGGGCGAAATTTTTGAATTAGATCGTGCTACTTTGAAATCTGATGGTGTTTTTCGTAGCAGTCCAAGGGGTTGGTTTACTTTTGGACATGCTTCCTTTGCTCTGCTTTTCTTTTTCGGGCACATTTGGCATGGTGCTCGAACCCTCTTCAGAGATGTTTTTGCTGGTATTGATCCAGATTTAGATGCTCAAGTGGAATTTGGAGCATTCCAAAAACTGGGAGATCCAACTACCCGAAGACAAGTAGTATGATACAAGAGCGATCTCTTACTTTTCGCCTCTATTTTTGTGATTTGACGTAGAGTACCGGATTTTCATCGGCTGCCTTTGTTGTGAATCTTGTTTTGTTCTTTTTTCGCAGGGGGACGGTCCAAAATAAACAAATAAACAGGTATGGAAGCTATAATTGTAAATCACCGTTGAATCTATGGAAGCATTGGTTTATACATTCCTCTTAGTCTCGACTCTAGGAATAATTTTTTTCGCTATCTTTTTTCGAGAACCTCCAAAAGTTCCAACTAAAAAGATGAAATGATTTTTTATTCTCTCAGATGAAGTAATGAGCCTCCCAATATTGGGAGGCTCATTACTTCATCTAGTCCCCGTGTTCCTCGAAAGGATCTCTTAGTTGTTGAGAGGGTTGCCCAAAAGCAGTATATAAGGCATACCCAGTAAAACTTACAAGTAAACCAGATATAGAGATGGCGACTAGGGTTGCTGTTTCCATTATTATAGATTTTCAAGAGTACAACGGATCTATGATAAGATCATTTATTTACAATAAAATTATATAGAAATTTACATACAAAGTCAACAAATCTCAATTAACACAAAATAGGATTTATGGCTACACAAAGCGTTGAGGGTAGTTCTAGATCTGGTCCAAGACGAACTGTTGTGGGGGATTTATTGAAACCATTGAATTCGGAATATGGTAAAGTAGCTCCTGGATGGGGAACTACCCCTTTGATGGGTGTCGCAATGGCTCTATTTGCGGTATTCTTATCTATTATTTTGGAGATTTATAATTCTTCTGTTTTACTAGATGGGATTTCAATGAATTAGATTTACAAGGACCAGTAAGCCCTAGTTCTTCAATACAATGTGAACTGTTTTGGTCTTGGAATTTTTTTTATCCCATTCTATTTTCTTTTTTCTATTTGATTTTGGTAGTTCGATCGTGAAATTTATTTCTGGATTTCTGGAATATGAGTGTGCGGCTTGTTCTAATGGATCCTATTGATAATACAGAGAATGGGTCTGTCATCTTGCTAGAGATGATTTTTTATCTCGTCGGATATTTATTAGAATATGCGGAGCACGGAATATAGGAAATAGATTAGGAAGTTTTACAACTATGATTCAGACTTAATATTCAGATCTCGTAACCAAACTTGAAAAAAGTTTAAAGAGAAGAGTTAGAGGGTAGAAATTGAAAGTTTTTTTTCTTTCAAACTCTTTGGCTCTATTTATTTTTTTGAGCAAAAGACAAACCTTTATTTGGATTTTGCATCATTATATTTCTTTTTTTTTTATTCATTGAATAAGTGATGATACAACGGTTCTTACTCAGAGAATCTTTGCACTTAACTTAAACTTAGGTTAAAGATTTTATTGAATCATCGTGGGTCTAGTGTGAATCTGAGGTTTCAATCGATTTCTAGGATCTTAACAAGAAAATTCCTATCAATCACTAATCAAAAAAACCAGTAACGAAAGAGTACATACAAACAACAATACCAAATTAATGACAATAAAAAAAAATGTATAAATAGAAAATTCAAGAGGCCTATACTGCTCAACACCAAGAACTGAATGAGTTGACTTGATATTTTGGCATTATAACCACAAAGAATAGTTTTCGGGTTTTTCTTTTTACATATAGTCAGTTATCTTTAGAGAAGATTGTTGAATTTTCTAACTCTATAGGATTAAGAAATAAAAAATTTCTATTCCATATATCTGTTTCAACTATTATTTGGGTGGTTCTGTTTGAGCTGTACGAGATGAAATTCTCCTATACGGTTCTCGGAGGGGGGTCTCCCTAGTTTACCTATCTCAATAAAGTCTATGATTGGTTCGAAGAACGTCTCGAG